TTTATCAATTTTCTGGGAAATGATACAAAGAAAGATTTCTTTGTCTACAACAGAAAAATTATTCTATGATGAACTGTACAATTATTGGATTTATAACAATGAACAAAAAAAGAACAGCTTAAGAAACGAAATATAAAAATAAAAAAATTAATACATAGAATAAATACAAAAAAAGATAAGAGGAAATACGACCCCCTCCTACATATTTAATACCTTCTGCTACAAAAAAACTTGTAACACCGAAACCATTTGGAATTCCATCAATTATTCGTCTATCAAAAAAATAAACTAGTTCGGCTAAGCCTCTTACACCCCTAATTAAGTATGTTGCATAAAAAGAATCTATATAACCTCGGTTAGAAGACCAATTATATATAATATTTATTATTTTGTCCCAAAAAATTCTCTTTGAACCTATTTTATCGAATGAATTTATTAAATAAAAATTATTTAATGATGAATAAACAGGTTTATATAAAAAAAAGGCTACAAATATTCCCAAATAAGCTATACTAACTGAAAAAATTGCATTTATCACAAATTCATACCAATCCAGAAAATTATGAAAATTTTCGTGTAAAAGATTTATAGATGGAGTTAACCATTTAGTTAATATATCTATTCCTTCTTGATTGAATGGAATTCCTATGAATCCAATGAAGAAAGTAAACAGAATTAATACAATCAAAGTAAATAACATAGTATTTTCCGATTCATGAGGATATGAATAAATATTTTTATTGCAAAAATCAGTAATAGTAATAAAAGATTGCTTCATTTTTTTTAAATTTCCGTCAATTTGATATGGTTTTTTCGTTTTTGAAAAAAAAGAAGCCCTTTTCTTATTATTCATTATTAATAAGGTTAATAAACCAAAATTTTTATTAATCGTTTGCAGTCCTTCTTTACCCCATAGAGATATTGAATAGAAGGAATTACTTTTTTTTCCACTGTAATTTTTAAAATAAATGTTTAAATGACCCTCAAAAGTAAGTAAATAAATTCGAAACATATAAAATGCGGTTAATCCGGCTGTAAAATAAGCTAGTATTGCGAAAATCGGCGAGTACAACCAACTATCATTAAGAATTTCATCTTTTGACCAGAAACAAGCAAGAGGCGGAATACCACAAAGAGAAAGTGTACCTATTAAAAAAGAAGCTTTTGTAATTGGCACATGTCTTGCTAACCCCCCCATAAGAACCATATTCTGACTTTTATTTGGAGAATATCCAACAATAGCTTCCATTGAATGAATAATAGATCCGGATCCCAAAAACAATAATGCTTTTGAATAAGCATGAGTAATCAAATGAAATAAAGCAACTCGGTAAGAACCCATACCTAAAGCTAACATCATATAACCCAATTGAGACATTGTAGAATAAGCTAAACTTCTCTTAATATCTTTTTGAGCAAGAGCTAAAGTAGCTCCTAATAGTACTGTTATTATGCCTATAAAAGATATTACATTCATTGTATAAGGTATAACTATGAAAAGAGGAAGAAGTCGAGCGACTAGAAAAATACCCGCAGCTACCATGGTAGCTGCATGTATGAGAGCAGAAATAGGAGTAGGCCCCTCCATAGCATCAGGTAACCATACATGAAGAGGAAATTGAGCGGATTTAGCAACTGGACCAGCAAATAAGAACAAAGTACATAAAATACAAAATAAAAAATGGATTTCATTCTTATTAATTAAGTTATTGAATATTTCAAATAAATCCCCAAACTCGAAACTGCCCGTTATCCAATAAAGACCTAAAATTCCTAATAATAAGCCAAAATCCCCTATACGATTAGTCACAAACGCTTTTTGGCAAGCATTTGCGGCAATAGGTCGTGTGAACCAAAAACCTATTAATAGATACGAACACATTCCAACTAATTCCCAAAAAATATAAATTTGTATCAAATTTGAACTAGTAACTAATCCCAACATGGAAGTATTGAAAAAACTCATATAAGCAAAAAATCTCAAATATCCCCGATCATGAGACATATAATTATCACTATAAATAAGAACCAAAATTGCAACAGTAGTGATTAACATTGACATAATAGAAGCAAGTGGATCGATCAAGTAACCAAATTCTAAAGAAAAATCATTATTAATGGTCCAAGACAATACATATTGATAAATAAAATTACTATTTATTTGATGAATAGACAGCTTCATAGAAAAAATCATAACTATACTTAACAATGAAATACTAGAAAAAGCCCATATACGCCGAAGATTTTTTGTTGCTATCGGAAAAAAAAGAAGTCCTACTCCTATTAACAAAGGAACTGGAAGTGGAATGAAGGGTATAATCCATGCATATTGGTATATATGTTCCATAATAGAATAGAAATTTTTTAATTAATTCAATTTTTTGGTTTACAATTCACCGGTTCTTGCCTCTTTTGAAAGAAGTCAATAAAAAAATCAAGACATGTAATTAATAACTTAAATATAATTTTTAATTTCTTATTCTATATATATATAATTTATAAAATTATTGAACATTTTTTTATTTGAATATTCAAATAAAGAAGTTATAATTGGTCAAATAAAAAATTTGTTAATGAAAGCGAATATTTATTTAGATAGTAACTAAATGAAAAATATTGAAGGCTATGAAGTAGGAAGAAAAAATAAATAAAAATTTTCTTTTCATTTAAGTTACTTAGAATACATATATAGAATTATAGAATAAAAGATAAAAAATTTAACTAAAAAAATACTATCTAAAGATCTAATAAAAGCAATAATGATACAAACAAACTAGTTACTAATTATTTTAATTAGTTTATTCAAAATTATTAACTAGTTTTACGAAAAATTATTTTATTTGATTGTCTTACATACCAAACAAAAAAAAAGAAAAAAAAATATTCAATAGAAAAATTCTTCATTAGAAAAATTATTAATTTTCTTATAGATTAAAAAAAATTTCAAATTTTTCAATTAAGATTAACTTTTTAGTTAATCTTATAAAAAGTTAATCTTATAAGAGTTGAGTTATTAAACTTTTCAATGTGACTTATTACGTACACGTAAATTAAATGCAACACAACAAAAATAGACATAACATATAAGTAAAAATTTTTACTTATATGTTATGTCTATTTTATTTTTATTAATATTAATAAATTTTATACGAATTTTTTTACTTATTTCATCTATTCCATATAAAATTTTGTTTCTCCTAATCTAATATTTTTACTAGAAAAAATAAATATATTTATAATTAGATTTTGTTTTTAGATTTTATTAAAAGTTTAATGAAGAGGATATTGCATAGAATCTAAATACATAGATAATGAATAAGAAAAGAAACTAAGATTCGTTTGACCAACAGATGTCTTTCACATCCAACTATAACAATGAGTAATCAATTTTATTTGAAATGGCAGTTCCAAAAAAACGTACCTCTCTTTCTAAAAAGCGTATTCGTAAAAATAATTGGAAAAAAAAAGCACAATTGGCAGCGGTAAAAGCTTTTTCGTTAGGAAAATCTCTTTACACCGGAAATTCAAAAAGTTTTTTTTTGTACGAAAAATAAAAAACAAATAAGTAATAAAATCTTGGCGAAATCGTCCTAACTCAAAAAAATGGTATAAGAAATAAAAAATGAATTTATTTAAAATATATAAAATTTCAATTGAAAAATTTTTTGATTGAAACTTTATAGATAATATATATTTTTTTTTTATTATGTAGAATAAGAACTATTATGTCGACCATAAAATAAATATAAAAAATAGTACTTTTTTTTGTTTGAATTTGACAATATATATAGAAAGATTTCATCACCTTTCTTTTCTTTTTTAGTCTATTTTGTCATTTCTAGGATGGGGATTTTTTTCCCCATCAACCTATTTGTTTTGTCACAACAAAATATGAATTTTTTTTTTTTATTTTAATTGTTATTCAAAAAATCTTCTTTTTTTTTTTTTCTGTATTGAAAAAATCAATGTATTTTTTGTTATTTTTGAAATAAACTAAATAATTCATTTCTAATTTTAAAACCAAAAATGAGAAAGAACTTTATTGAGGTCTATCCCGAGATAAAATAGAGAATGTTCTAGTTACAAGCGTTACATTTCAAGAAAACAGAAACTAGACAAAAGTCCATTGACAAATTAAAGTGGTATCATAAAATTAACTTGAAATTTGAAATAATTAGTATATAAGAAAATAACATTATGAAAAAAAAATGTTTAAATTTTTTTGTGAATAATTTTTTATTCATCAGTTTTACTGTAAAAAATATTCCATTGAATTAACCCCTTCAATCTCGACGATTGAATAAAAACGGGCTATTATGATTTCAAACAAGCCGCTATGGTGAAATTGGTAGACACGCTGCTCTTAGGAAGCAGTGCAAGAGCATCTCGGTTCGAGTCCGAGTAGCGGCATGGCATCTTACAAATTCTCAAAATAATTCAATAGTCCTATAATAAAATGAATTAAATTTCGTCAAAATTAAAAATTTTTAATTGAGGTATTTTTTTTAAATATAAATTTTTTATGATCTTTTCGACTTTAGAGCATATTTTAATTCATATTTCCTTTTCAACAGTTTCTGTCGTAATTACACTCCATTTGATAACTTTATTAGTCAATGAAATAGTAGGACTATATAATTCATTCGAAAAAGGAATGATAGTTACTTTTTCTTGTATAACAGGATTATTAGTTACTCGTTGGATTTATTGGAAGCATTTCCCATTAAGTAATCTATATGAATCATTAATCTTCCTCTCCTGGAGTTTCTACATTATTCATATGATTCCATATTTTAAAAAACAGAAAAATAATTTAAGTGCAATAACCGCGCCAAGTGCTATTTTTACCCAAGGGTTTGTTACTTCGGGACTTTTAACTGAAATGCATCAATCCGCAATATTAGTACCTGCTCTCCAATCCCAGTGGTTAATGATGCATGTAAGTATGATGGTATTGGGTTATGCAGCTCTTTTATGCGGATCATTATTATCAGTAGCACTAATAATCATTACATTTCAAAAAGGTATAATAAGGATTTTTGATAAAAGAAAATTAACTAAGTCATTTTTTTTCGGTGAAATTCAAGACATAAACGAAAAAGGCAATATTTTACAAAGTGCTTTCTCCCTTTATGTTATAAATTATTACAGGTCCCAGTTGACTGAACAACTGAATCATTGGAGTTATCGTGTTATTAGTCTAGGATTTATCTTTTTAACCATAGGTATTCTTTCGGGAGCAGTATGGGCCAATGAGGCGTGGGGATCATATTGGAATTGGGATCCAAAGGAAACTTGGGCATTTATTACTTGGACCATATTTGCAATTTATTTACATATTCGAACAAATAAGAATTTGCAGGGTGCAAATTCTGCAATTGTGGCTTTTATAGGCTTTCTTATAATTTGGATATGCTATTTTGGGGTCAATCTATTAGGAATAGGCCTACATAGTTATGGTTCATTTACATTAACGCTTAAGTAAATTGAAGAAAGGGCCTTACCAATACAAACATCGGACACAGCATAAAGATATAAGCAAGTTTCTTATAAACAGGCGAGAACCATTTAAATCACTATACTACTTGCATTTGATTTAAATGGTTCTCACAAACGCCAAACATGTCTGATTATAATTCCAATTCAGTCTTTCTTCTTCTTACGTAAAGAAGACTTCCTTATTCATTTAACGAAACCTATCTATAAAAAAAATTGGATAGAATAGATTCCACTTTCTCAACTGATAGTGAGAGAACGAAATCTGGGTAAATGCCAATACCCATTACTGGTAAAAAGATAGAAGTCGAAACAAACAACTCTCGCGGCCCAGAATCAAAAAAATAAGAGTTTGGAATATTAAATAGCTTATATCCATAGAACATTTGACGTAACATAGATAATGAATAAATAGGAGTTAATATAATTCCAATTGCCATTCCAAAAGTTATTAGTATTTTTGGCATTAAAAGATATGTTTGGCTGGTAATTATTCCAAAAAATACTATGAATTCCGCAATGAAACCACTCATGCCTGGTAACGCAAGGGATGCCATTGAAAAACTACTGAAGAGTGCGAATATTTTTGGCATTGGAATAGCTATTCCGCCCATTTCGTCGAGATAAACAAGACGTATTCGATCGTAACTAGTTCCCGCTAAGAAAAAAAGTGCAGCACCAATAAATCCATGAGAGATTATTTGTAAAATGGCTCCATTAAGTCCTGTATCAGTTATAGAACTAATTCCTATAATTATGAAACCCATATGAGATACGGAGGAATAGGCTATTCTTTTTTTTAAATTACGTTGCCCGGGAGATGTTGAAGCTGCATAGATTATTTGCATTGTGCCTATTATTATCAACCAAGGAGAAAATATAGAGTGAGCATGAGGTAATAATTCCATATTAATCCGAACCAATCCATATGCTCCCATTTTTAATAAGATTCCAGCTAAAAGCATACAAGTACTGTAATGTGCTTCTCCATGGGTATCCGGTAACCATGTATGTAAAGGTATAATCGGTAACTTGACAGCAAAAGCAATAAAAAATCCAATATAGAATATTATTTCTAATGCCACGGGATACGATTGATTAACTAATGTTTCAAAATTTAATGTTGGTTCATTGGAACCATATAAACCAACACCCAGAACTCCCATTAATAGAAAAATGGAACCCCCTGCAGTATACAAAATAAACTTAGTAGCTGAGTAGAGACGTTTCTTTCCCCCCCACATGGATAAAAGTAGATAAACAGGAATTAATTCTAATTCCCACATTATGAAAAAAAGTAAAAGGTCTCGAGACGAAAATGATCCTATTTGACCGCTGTACATTGCTAACATCAGGAAATGGAATAATCGGGAATCTCGAGTAACAGGCCAAGCCGCTAAAGTAGCTAAAGTGGTGATGAATCCAGTCAGTAAAATGGGTCCTATTGAAAGCCCATCTATTCCTAATCTCCAGTGGAAATCAAAAAAATTGATCCATTTATAATCTTCTGTCAGTTGGATTAATGGATCGTCCGGTTGGAAATGATAACAGAATGCATAGGTCGTTAGAAGGAGCTCTAAAATAGAAATATATATAGTATACCACCTAATTACCTTATTTCCTCTATGAGGAAGAAAGAAAATTAAACAACCCGAAAATATGGGCAAAATAACAATGGTTGTTAACCAAGGAAAAAAATTCGTGGTAAAGACAAGATACACTTGAGCCAAAAAACCCCGTACCCGAAAAGAAATATATTTCTTTTCGGGTACGGGGTTTTGTCGGTAAAAAAAATCCAAATAGAATAAATGGATTCAAGTGGAGTTTTCTGGAACGTATCTATCAATAAGCTAGAGCCATACTGCGAGTTGTTTCATGCCATAAATAAACCCGAACACTTAAAAAATCTGTTGGACAAGCGGATTCACATCTTTTACAACCGACACAATCCTCTGTTCTTGGAGCAGAAGCTATTTGTTTAGCCTTACATCCATCCCAAGGTATCATTTCTAATACATCTGTGGGACAAGCTCGGACACATTGAGTACACCCTATACATGTATCATAAATCTTTACTGAATGTGACATTGTGTCTAAAATTTTTTTTTTTAACTTCATTAATTTTCGATCTAGTTCTAGTAAAGTAAATGAACCACATATTCAAATACCAGACGAATCAATGATTTACCAGAATTATTCGAATCAACCTACTTCTGGATTGGATCGGCTTATTAGAATTATTAGAAAATAAATAGAAAATATAAAAGAGTTCCAAAATACTTTGATTTATTGATTTATTCCATTTTTTACAGTATGATTATACCTTAAGGTGCTGTACCTAGTAATTTAATTTGAATTGATGACTATTATCAATTTCTATAATTCTAATATAATAACTAATTCTATTATAATAACATAGTTAATATAATTCTAATATAATTATTTAATATAAAATAGAATAAAAAAAAAAATAGAATAAAAAAAAATACTACTTATTCAATAAATTCGATTGATTGATACGAGTTGATTTTCTGTTACGATAAATTGAAGAAACAATAGCCAGTCCAATAGCTGCTTCAGCAGCTGCAATAGCTATAACAAAAATTGAGAAAATATTTCCTTTTAATTGACGACTATCAAAAAAATCTGAAAATGTTACAAAATTGAGATTAACTGCATTCAATATAAGTTCAAGACACATAAGAGCCCGAACTAAATTTCGACTCGTGATTAATCCATAGATCCCCATAGAAAATAAATAGGCACTCAAAACAAGTACATGTTCAAGCATCATTGACCAACTCCTTATCAATCTCGATTCATTTCAATATGAACAACAATTAAACCGATTTAATTGACTAGAATATAACAAGTTAGAATAGAATAAATTAAGAGCAAAAAAATATGTTGATAATAAATCTAAATCGAACTAAAAGTATTTTTATTTTATACATAAATTTGAATAGAATTGAATGGAAATTAATACGATAAAATCTAAAAAATAGAATTTTTTTTTTGATAATTTAAAAAATAAATTATTGACGAGCCACAGCAATAGCACCTATTAAAGAAACTAAAAGAATTATTGAAATGAGTTCAAATGGAAGAAAAAAATCTGTTGATAAATGAATTCCTATTTGTTGACTATTATTTATCAAATCTTGTTCTAGAATTTGGTTTGATCTTGTAGTCCAAATAATACTGTACCATGACGTATTTAGAATAGTATTAATTAATGAAATAAAAAGACTTGTACAAACCAGTGAAGTAGCTCTGTCTCCAACAGTAAAAAGATGAAAATCTTTGTCATATTCTGGCCCATTCATGAACATTACAGCAAATATTATTAAAACATTTATAGCTCCCACGTAAATAAGGAGTTGTGCAGAAGCTACAAAATGAGAGTTTGCTAGAATATATAATAAAGATATACAAACAAGAACCAATCCTAGCGAAAAGGCAGAAAAAATGGTATTGGTAAATAATACCACTCCTAGACCCCCTAATATAAGACCTGACCCCAGAAAGACTAAAAGAAAATCATGTATTGGTCCAGGTAAATCCATTATATGTAAAATAAGAGAGAAAAAAATCGGAATTTTTCATGATCTTATTGACTTGAACAGGAAAAAGGAGGTTCATGTGTTCTTAATTGCTAAATCCTAATGTGTACGACTTGATGTAGGTAAAGTTATTAGACCCATCGCATTCTTTTTTATTTTATCGGAAGTATAGTTTGAAACTATTTGCAATTATTACAGTAAACAGATTTTCAATACAAAACAAATTAATAAGTTGAAATTTTCATCAACCAATAGATATAGTGAATAGTCGAGATTTTAAGTTAGTAACCAAGAATAAAATTTAAAAATTTCAATTAAAAAAATTAAATAAAAGAACCTTAGTAATTGGGAATTGTTCTTCAATCATGAGATTTCTCTTTTGTTTGAGGCGAATTCAAAATTGTTCGAATTGTATAATCATCCGTTATTGATATTGGTAAACGACCCAGAGCAATTTGATTATAATTTAATTCGTGACGATCATAAGTAGAAAGCTCATATTCTTCAGTCATTGATAAACAATTTGTTGGACAATACTCAACACAATTACCACAAAATATACAGATTCCGAAATCAATACTGTAATTAAGCAATCGTTTCTTTCGAATATCCGTTTCCAATTTCCAATCTACAACAGGTAGATCTATAGGACATACACGAACACATACTTCACAAGCAATGCATTTATCAAATTCAAAGTGGATTCGACCACGAAAACGCTCCGATGTGATCAATTTTTCATAAGGGTATTGAATAGTTACAGGTAAACGGTTGGCGTGGGACAAGGTAATCATAAAACCTTGACCAATGTACCTTGCCGCCCGTACTGTTTGTTGACCATAATTGATAAATCCAGTTACCATAGGGAACATATAGTAAAAATAAATAAAAAAATTGGATTTTGTTTCTTTCTCTTGTTTGATACAAGCTAAAAATTGAATTTGAATCAAATATTTTTTTATATTTTATAGAATTTATAATGAAAGGAGTTGGGAAGAAGTTGTTAATAATAGATTACCTAAAGAAATAGGTAAAAGAAATTTCCATCCAATATTTAATAATTGGTCCATTCTTAGTCTAGGTAAAGTCCATCTTGCTGCGATAGAAATGAACAAGAACAAAAAAGTTTTTGCTAATGTAATGAAAATACCAATTATTGTTCCAAAGACTCCATACGCCTTGTTTATTTCAAAAAATTCAGGAATGAATATGTATGGAATAGAGAGATTCCACCCACCAAAGTAAAGAACTGTTACAAATAACGAAGAGACTAGTAGATTTAGATAGGAAGCAACATAAAATAAACCGAATTTTATACCCGAATATTCGGTTTGATAACCTGCTACTAATTCTTCTTCGGCTTCTGGTAAATCAAAAGGCAATCTCTCACATTCCGCTAGAGAAGAAATTATAAAAACAATAAACCCTATAGGTTGCCGCCACAAATTCCATCCCAAAAAACCATATTTTGACTGCGCCTCAACTATATCAACTGTACTTGAACTGTTAGATAATCATAGTCGATGATAAGATCACTCTTATCATCGCTATTACAGAACCGTACATGAGATTTTCACCTCATACGGCTCCTCGCGAGCCTTAAATAAATCTAAGGACCTATTCTATATTCTTTAATCTTGATATGTTTGGAGAATAGATAAAGTCAAAATTAATCAAAAGTTCCTGAATTAGACCAATGGAATTCTGTCTGCTATACGATAAAAAAGTGCTTCGGAATTGATCTCATTCTTTACTTTAAGAATTTCAAGTTTTTTTTTATTGAGTAATAATTTTATTATTTAATAAAATACTCTTTTTACCAATAATAAATATTTTACCTTATTATATTATTATTATTTTCGATTCCGAAAAAGAATTAAACATTCATTCATGATTTATGACGCGACAAAAATTTCATTTCCATGAATATTTTTTTGCAATTACGTATTTAATTTTTTTTTGTTCCTCTTATTTCTTTTATTTAGGCTTAAAATAAAACAAAGTAAAAGATTACTTCGTTCCTGATAGTCATTCACTTAATCGGTGGATAGGAGCATACTCTGGATCGGAATTTTTTGGAGTACTACTTGATCATTTCTACCAATTTAAAGCACCAATTTAGTATTTCTTTATATGTATAAATGTTTCTTCGGATAACTTACATAATTTCTATTACGAATCCTTTGTGTACTTTTGTGTTCCTAATCATCCACTCATTTTTGCTCAATCTTTATGGTAATTCATAGAAAAGATAGCAAAAACTCCATAAAGTTGCTCTTTTCAACCCGCTTCAAGCCCTGATGACTAATAAATCAATCTTGGGGTAAACAGTCTTGACTGCTTATGTTTATTTTTGTTTAACCCTTGTACCTGGGAAATGAGATTCAAATTTTTTACGGCGAATTTAGAAGCTGTTTTCTTTCACTCATTTAACTATCTGATTTAGTTTATCAACTCGAGCAGTGAATAAAAAAATAAAGATATCTATTCAATACGTTTAAATTTCATTCTTCGTAGAAACTTAAAATGGAAGAATACTTATGTATCAACGAATCACACGTAGAGATATTGATAACACGCATAGAGTTAATGGTATTTCGTAACTAATTGATTGGGCAGCAGCCCGTAGACCACCTAAAAAAGAATATTTATTATTTGATCCATATCCTGACATAAGAAGTCCAATTGGAGCAATACTTGAAATGGCGATCCATAAAAAAACACCAATACTGAGATCGGCTAAAACAAGGCGATAGCCAAAAGGAATTACTGAATAACTTATTAAAATTGATATGACTGCTATAGAGGGCCCGATACTAAATAAACGCATATCCCCTCTAGATGGAAAAAGGTTCTCTTTAAAAAGTAGTTTTATCCCATCTGCTAGAGCTTGAAGAATTCCTAACGGACCGGCGTATTCAGGGCCAATACGTTGTTGTATACCCGCGGATATTTCTCTTTCTAACCACACAATCACCAGTACACCTATTGTGATTCCCAATACGAGAATCACAATAGGGACAAGCATCCATATAGTCCCATAAATCTCTTTTAAGGATTCCAATCTGGAAAAGGAATTGATAATTTGTATTTCTGTTGTATCAATTATCATTTCAACGATCAACTTCCCCCATAATGATATCTATGCTACCTAATATCGTCATAATATCAGCCAATTTCATTTTTTTAACTAACTGAGGAAGAATTTGCAAATTGATAAAACCCGGTGGGCGAATTTTCCATCTCCAAGGAAAAACACTTTGATCTCCTATCAAAAATATTCCCAATTCTCCCTTTGGGGCTTCGACTCTCACATAAAGTTCTTGTTTCGATAATTCAAAAGCAGGAGACGGTTTTTTACTAATGAATCTATATTCAAAATCATTCCATTCAGGATATTTTATCCTATTAAAGTTAAAGCGTCGAATTTCTAAATTTTCATAAGGACCCCCTGGGATTCCTTCTAAAGCTTGTTGAATAATTTTGATGGATTCCGCCATTTCGCTAATTCGGATTAAATAACGAGCTAATGAATCTCCTTCTTTTTGCCATTGGACTTCCCAATCAAATTCGTCGTAAGACTCATAATGATCAATTTTACGAAGATCCCATTGTATTCCGGAAGCTCGTAGCATTGGTCCTGATAAACCCCAATTTATTGCTTCTTCTCCACCAATAATGCCCACCCCTTCAACTCGTTCTAAAAAAATTGGATTTCGCGTAATAAGTTTTTGGTATTCATCAATCCCTGTTAAAAAATAATCACAAAAATCTAAACATTTATCTATCCATCCATAAGGTAGATCGGCAGCTACTCCTCCGATACGAAAATAATTATGCATCATTCTCATACCGGTGGCAGCTTCGAATAAATCATATATCAATTCTCTTTCTCTGAAAATATAGAAGAAAGGGGTCTGTGCGCCAATATCTGCCATAAAAGGGCCAAGCCATAACAAATGAGAAGCTATACGACTTAACTCCAACATAATTACTCTGATATAACTAGCTCTCTTAGGTACTTGAATATTTCCCAATTGTTCTGGTCCATTTACAGTTATTGCTTCTGTGAACATAGTAGCTAAATAATCCCAACGCGTTACATAAGGCAGATATTGTATAATTGTTCGGTTTTCCGCAATTTTTTCCATTCCTCTGTGTAAATAACCCAATATTGGTTCACAGTCAATAACATCTTCACCATCTAAAGTAATGATGAGTCGGAGAACACCATGCATTGATGGGTGATGAGGGCCCATATTGACTATCATGAGGTCTTTTCTTGTAATTGGTACAGTCATAGGTTTTTCCCCGATTCATTCTTTCATGAATTCATTTTTCCATGAATTGCTGAAAACAAAAATAAGTTCATCAAAATTCAAGATCTAATAAATCAAATAATTCAAAACGACTCTTCAAATTAGCGTGTTTTTAGCTCTCGAATGTTCAATTGACTGATTAATTCTTTATAATGTACTCGATTTTTTTTTGACAAATAAGACAGTAGTCGTTGACGTTTTCCAAGAATTTTTCTTAAACCTCTTTGAGATGAATAGTCTTTTTTGTGCAATTCCAAATGTGAAGTAAGTCTCCGTATCTTATTGGTAAAACGGAATACTTGAAATTCAACAGACCCTCTGTTTTCTTCCTTTTCTTCATGCGAAATAACGGATATGAATGAATTTTTTGTCATAAATTCTTAACCTTCCTTTTTTTTAATGTTTACCAAATATGGAATTTTACCGATCAGTAATAATAATGCCAGTTATTTTAATGTGGTCTACACAATAATCCGAAATCTGAATTTCCTTATTTTCTTCATTCATTTTATGAAAGAAAATAAATAAAGAAAATTCTGTTGATTCATTTATGGATATAATGGATACGTCATCGAATTAGTATCATGTATTGGAATTGAATGTAAGATAAGGCGTGTGTGCATCTATTTATTTACCAGATGATAAGGAATATATAAGATAAAATTTCATAAATTAATTTTTAATCGTGGATACATATGTATTCTTAATATACTAAAACGACTGCCGTTATTAGTATCAAACCAATAACGATTCATACAAGCTAAATCTTCTAATCGATAATTAGGCCAAAGAAATAATTTTAATTTTATAAGTTGATTTTTATCTCGATCAAAGCCTTTGCTTTCATAAAAAAATTTACTACAGTTTTTTACCCCATTCCTATTGCAAAATACTGGTTTTTTATCCACACCATTATTATTCCTTGAATTAAAACAAATTAGAATTCTTAATTCTCTACGACACCTAGGAGATAAAATATTTTCAGGAGCAAGCAAATCATAATTGTTTTTATCTATATTTTTCATCATCCTTTGATATCTTGGAATCAATTTATCAAAATTTTTCTTAGCAACATTTTCGTTGTATCTTTTTTGATTATTTTGGCGTTTACTTTTATGAACCAATGAAATATTTATGGTTTGATACAGAATGAATTGTCCATCATCTTTTATAGACAGACGAATCGGTTCAATAAAAAATATCCTCTTTTTCATCAATTCTTTAATAGCTAAATCTTTAGGAATCCGCATTATATTCAGATTAATTTCTCCCTTTTCAATAGAGGATATGGTAATGTCTCTTGGATTTTTTAATTTTAGTAGGAAAGAATATATTTTGATATTTTTGATCATTTTTTGCTTGAAAGAATTATTCCATTTCAATTGAAAAAGAAAATACTTTTTCAAGAAGGAATATAATTCTGCTTCTGTACTACTCTTGTCTTGTTTTTTTTTTATACGTTTTTTTATATCTGATTCCGTATAACCTTCTTCAATATTTTTTTGTTGGTTTGAGAAAACAGATTCAAATTTCTCTTGGACATTTAATTCAAGATCTCCTTGTCCTACGAATTCATTTTCGTCGTGATTTTTATTCTCTAATTCAAAAAATTTATTTTCATTTGATGATATAAAAGGATTTTTTTTTTTCTTTCTATTGATGTTTTTATTTTCAATAAAATTTGAAAAAAGTAAATTAATTGGTATAACCCACGGTTTCATTTTATATGTATTATAAAGTAAAAAAAATTCTGGGAAGAACCAAGATTCTAGATTCAATATGGGATAATTTAGTATTTCTTCGTTCATTCCCATCCAATCAAAAAGGTTTTTTTTTTGATGGGATTGGTTGATTTTTTGATAAATTGTGCAATAAAAAATACCTTTATTATCCATTTTATCAAAAATTTTATAATTCTTTGGTTCAGTCTTAGTATTTTTATTATTGATCGTACTGATATCGACCCAGGCTCCAATGTCAATTTTATTTCTAAGAGAAAAATGGAGAATTTTCCAATCCAAATATTTTCTATCTGTATTTTTCGCTATATCCATAATATTAGTTATTCCTAAATAATTAGTGATAGGGATACTACACCACATATCAACTAATTTGTCTTTATGTATGTTGTAATTATAAGGATAAGAAAATTCTTGTTTTTTTTTTATTTGGAATGGTAACCCATAAAGATATGAATCATTCTTATCTTCATAATAAAGATCAAGAAATTTAGATGATAAAACATCATATCTATTGTTTTTTTTTAAATTATTTTTTTGATCTGATAATAACAATAAATGGGCTTCAGAATTATTGGCATTTTTGTAATTGTAATTAATTAATTGTTCTTTTTCATATGAATTCCATTTTTTTTTTTTTAAATTTTTATTTTCAACCTTACAATGTTCATTGACTGTATTTCGCCATTTTTGTGGTACTAATCGAGACCATTTTATATGAGATAAATCATATTGATAATTACTTTTTAACCATTTTTTCCATTGATTCATTCCAAAATTAGGAAGTTTCTTGTTCCTTAGTTCGTAAGGAGTTATTCCTTGTGTTTCAAAATAATCTTTTATTTCTTTTTTAAGAAATAAAGACGTTCCATGATATTGAAGGACAGATTTTAACTTATATTTTAACTTATATAAGTATAAGTTAATTATTTTTTCTTGTGATAATTTGTAAAATACATAGGCTTGCGACAAAAAAGATAAATCATAATGAATCTCCGAATTACTATTAATATTACTACTAAATCGTAAAAGTGATTTTTTTATATTCGAAAGAAACTTAATTGTATTTTTTTTTGTTGTATCAATTCTTTCTTGACTTGTTTTATTATTGCAAATGTATTTTTCAATTAATTTTTTTGTTGATTCAAGAAAAAGTTCTGTATTAATTATGGAAATATTAAAAATATATAGAAATATATCTATGTATATTTTTTCTCTAAAAAATTTTATAAAATAACTTGATTTACGGATTAAGCGAGCATTTCCTCTTTTAAATATCTGACTAATATTTTTTCTCGATTCGAATCTTTTAACACCATAACGTGTTTTGTTAGGACTAATTTTAATTTCTATTCTCTTTTTCTTATCTTTTGTAATTTTTTCTATTTGATTTCTGATTATTCTTGTTCTATTAGCCAGATCTTTCATTTTTATTTCTGTCACGGAATAATTTGTCGAATTCCTGAATTGGGTTTGAATGGGTGATTTATGAATTATCTGAATCTGATTATTTATTTTTGAATTTTTTTCTTTTTTTATTTCATTCGATTCTTCAGTTGGATTTTCTATTGAAATTTTTTTTTTTCTTTTTTTTTTTAAAAATAGAAGACTTTGAATAATCCATTTATTTATTTCTATTTCATTTGGTACTCTTAGAAACAATTTGAGTTTTTCATTAATAATTTTTAGAACTCGTAAATACTTATTTATAATTATTTTTATTTTTTTTTTGAATTCTTTCAAAATAGGTTTAAAAAAGGAAGGTCGTTTTCGAGGAGAACCAAAAGGAAGTTCGGTTTCCATCCCCCAAACTGTTAAAAAACAAAAAGAATTCTTTTTGTTTTGTTCTTTCTGTTTCACTCGATGAGAAGGTTGTATCCTAGACCTTCGCCAAGGTTTTAGACAGAAAGGAAATATTATCTTTATCTGAATACCTTCTATTAACCAATTTTTAGGAAATGCTCTTTCTGATAATTGAACACCGTTATAGGTACATTTAATATGTATTTCTCTATTCCACTCTTCAAAATCTTCGGCCCACTCAGGATTTTGGAATAATAATACACGGCCGATATTTTTTGCTATTATCAATAAAGGCAAGAAAATATATTTTCTAAGAATTGACTGAATTACTAACAGCAAACTCCTTGCTATTTGAGCATATAGACTGGTTTCCCAAGTTTTCCTTACTTTTTTTCGGGTTTTCTCTTGGTCTTGTTCTTTTTTTATTTCTATTTCGTACTCTTTTTTTTTATCCCCCCTTTTTATTTCTTTTTCTGTATAATCCGAAATTTTTAATTTCGGGGGTTTTTCCATACGATTTTTAAAAATTTGTTTAATTAGCTCGGAAAGATTAAAAAAAAAAAAAAAAGATTTTTCTATT